ACGCGCTACCAAGCTGCGCTACATCCCTTTCAATTGGTCTACAGTGTCATTGTAGAGAATCCCTGTCTTGTTTTCCATATCTTTATTTCCCCCATCGATATACACAAATTATCTTGTCATTTCTTCTTTTTGGTCTCATATATCATATAACAAACATATAATATAGTAAAAGACTTATATTAAAGTATGAAATAAATATGAAACCTCCCATAAAAAATTAAAATTTTTTCGGAATTTCGGGCGGAAATGCGCGTATTTTTTTCTTTTAAGAAATATCTATTTTTTACATTTCAATTTGAATTAGGGACTCCGCGTACCAATACAAGTGGTCAGTCATTAACTACATATACACATCTGGTCATATATGTATTACCATTATGTAATACAAATTATAATAACTAATAAAGAAAGAGGAGTTTTAAAAATGCGAGATCTAAAAACATATCTCTCCGTGGCACCGGTAGTAAGTACTCTATGGTTCGGGTCTTTAGCAGGTTTATTGATAGAGATCAATCGTTTTTTTCCGGATGCGTTGATATTCCCCTTTTTTTCATTCTAGTTATTGATATGGGAAGGGGGGGAGAAGATTAGAGATACAATAAATATCTGTAACTAATCCCTTCCCTTCTTTTTTTTTTTCTAACTTATTAAAAAAAACAAAGAAAAAGAGGCTTCGCCCTCAGTGAAACTATGAACTAAGGCCCAGGCTCAAATTAAATTAATAATAGAGTGGAAATAAAAATGTGATGGTTGGGGCAACAATATCATACAAGATACTTAACTGAAAATGAAATACTGTACCACAATTTTAAATTATAAATATAGTTAGAAATCATTATATTACTTATTATTACTTTATTGATTGCAACGAAATCTTTCTTTCATAATTTGATTTCGAGTTACCTGCTTCTTTTTTTTTTTTTTTTTTTGGTCCTTTCTTCTTCCTTGCTTTGGATCGGAAAATTAAAGAATTGAGTGAATCAAAAACCAAAGGAGGTTCATGGCCAAGGGTAAAGATGTCCGAGTAACGGTTATTTTGGAATGTACCAGTTGTGTTCGAAATCGTGTTAATAAGGAATCAATGGGCATTTCCAGATATATTACTCAAAAGAATCGACACAATACCCCCAGTCGATTGGAATTGAGAAAATTTTGTCCCTGTTGTTACAAACATACGATTCACGGGGAAATAAAGAAATAGATTGAACCGACCGCTCGTGTGTCAGTCTTCCAAGGAAGATGAAAAATTACATATTATACATAACAATATATATATTTATTTAAATATAAACAAACCAAATCCTATTTCGATCGGATCAAACATGATGTAGATGTCGAATTAAGAAATAGGATTGGGATTTTCAGGATAAGGAATAAACAAACCATGGATAAATCCAAGCGAATCTTTCTTAAATCCAAGCGATCTTTTCGTAGGCGTTTGCCTCCGATCCAATCGGGGGATCGAATTGATTATAGAAATATGAGTTTAATTAGTCGATTTATTAGCGAACAAGGAAAAATATTATCTAGACGGGTGAATAGATTGACCTTAAAACAACAACGATTAATTACTATTGCTATAAAACAAGCTCGTATTTTATCTCTGTTACCTTTTCTTAATAATGAGAAACAATTTGAAAGAACCGAGTCAACCGCTAGAACTGCCGGTCTTAGAACCAGAAAAAAATAGGCCGACTTTTCAATTGAATCAAAATAAAATTCTAATCCAAACTCAAATGTGGATTGACGTTTTTTTTTTTGTTCGAAAAAAAGGAAAATCGAGATGTCGTGTCGTAAGAAAAAAAAATTGGATAAGAAGAATAAATATTTTTTATTGAACGTCTTTCTTCATTTTGATGACTTTATCATATTTTATCATACTAATTTCTACTCTACCTTCCCAGAGTTCATTCTCCAGGGAACTCCATTTAAACGACTCCAACGGATTTTATTTATTTTATGATATCATTGGAAATCATATAAAGACAACTCTTATTTAATATAGCTATTTGTGCAAGTATTTTACGATTAAGAAGCAACTGTCTCTTGTACAGATTGTGTATTAATTTACTATAACTTAAGTATACTTTATTTTCGCGAATTACTGCATTTATCCGAGTGATCCACAAACGACGAAAATCTCTCTTTTGTCTACCTCTATCCCGATGAGCCGAAACCAAAGCTCTTATTTTCTGTTGAGTAATAGTACGCGTAAGTCTTGAATGAGCCCCTCGAAAGGTTGATGCAAATAAACGAATTTTTGTTCTACGTCTTCGAGCTATATACCCTCGTTTAATTCTAGTCATTGAATAAATGAAACTTTGATGAATAACTAATAGATTTCCTTTCTTTCAGTTATTCCCTTCCCGTGTCCTAGTCTATTAATAACAAAACGGATTCTTCCAATGTATAAAATAAAAATTCCAATGGCTTTTGCTACTATAACCTTCCCTACCACGATTTTTTCTTTTTTTTTTTCTAGGCATTTCACCTAGAAAAAAAAAATTGTATTGATACTAGGTATCAAAAACAAACACATAGTAAATAAAAAAGTATTAAATATAAATGGATATAGTGGGTTCCATCGTTTCTATGGTTACTTATTAAACGGTGAGGTCCTCTCTATACACCGGAGCCCTTCTTTCTTTAATCTTTAATTTAATCAATGTTATTGTTAACTTGTATAGTTCACACTCTTTGGCTCTACCCATAATTATCCAGTACTAGGTCTTTCACAACGAGATCTACTTAATACAGTAACGGTATTTAATTATGAAGATTAGCTGAGTAGCTGACCCTGTTAGTCCGTTCTTGCAAGAGTAAGGCATAATTTTTCTGCTTTTTAAAATAGGATTTCCCCTGCTTAATGGATACCATTTGCTATCAATGGAGAATTCTTTCTCATCTTAAATTTAAAATTGAGTTGATTGGATTTGCACCAATGGAAACCATAGATTTGATACTACAAGAAAAGAATAGATCTTTTTTATTTTTAGATATTGAATGGAGTTCTTCCATTCTGTCCTATTCGCTGGTACTGATCGTTGATACTGGATCAATTGTTTTCTTTCTTTTGTCCTAGCCCATGATCTGAACGAGTCGCACATACACCCTAGTACATGTTCCTCGTCGCTGAGGACATCCCCCAAGAGCGGGGGATTTCGTGACATTTCTGATTGGCTGTCTTGTGTTTCTAATAAGTTGTTTAATAGTTGGCATGTTGAATCATATACATAATGGGCTGGTTTAGATCGACCTTAACCGGATGATTATGAATTCTTTTATTTCTATATTAATAGATTAATGAATAGAATATTAAATCCGGTAAGAAGATAAAATCTCAAATCACGAATTCGTGTGAAATCCTTGTTTTTTTTTTATTCAGTCGCTACAAGATCAACAATTCCATGAGCTTGGGCTTCTGTTGCTGACATAAAAACATCTCTTTCCATGTCTTCAGATACAACCCATAAAGGTTTGCCTGTCCTTTGTACATAAACCCTTGTGATGGTTTCGCGCAGCTTCAGTAGTTCTTCCGCTTCCAAGATAAATTCTCCCGTCTGTGCCTCATAAAAAGAACTAGCAGGTTGGTGGATCATTACCCTAGCGTGAGGGAATGCTAGACGTTTGGTAATTTCTCCTCCGACGAGAATAAAAGATCCCATTGAAGCGGCTAATCCCATGCATATTGTCTGTATATCTGGTCGCACAAATTGCATAGTATCATAAATAGCGACTCCGGGTATTACCCACCCACCAGGAGAGTTTATAAACAAATACAGATCTTTGGTATCATCTTCTATACTGAGATATACCATAAGACCAATAAGTTGATTCGAGATCTCGCTATCAACCCCTTGGCCTAAAAAAAGTAATCTTTCTCGATAAAGTCGGTTGATTGGGATAAAGTTGTATCCCTTAGAAACCGTACATGCACCTTTTGATGCATACGGTTCAACAAAAATCACGAAAAAAAAAAAAGAATCAATGTGTAGATGTAGATTCTAGCGCTTTCTGTTTTTTCATACCAGGCTTTAACTTATAAAAAGGGGCTTTTCTTTCGTTGTTCAAGAAAGATGGGTTTTGGCCTGTTTTGTTTATCTATAAAAAAAATTACTAAACTTATCTAACTAACTTCTCATTGATGTATTGTTTCATCGAGATACAATCTAAATCGCGATGTAATTTTCTTGTTCCTGAATGGGCTTCTTCAATTTTTTTAGGTTTATGCTCTACTCCGCGTAAAGATCCGCCCGATTTGGATTTGCACATATAGGACAAATGCTCCAATACCACGTCCTTTTGCTACAACTTGTTTTTTTTTTTCTAAACGGAGCCTGGATACTTCATTTTATTGGCCTAACCAAGCCAACCATAAATTATTCTAATTGATAATATTAATCTGTATACCCTCCCGAAAAAATGGATCTAATTGCACTTCACGCTCCAAATTTTTGATAATAAAATGAATCTTTCTTGGGCGAAGGGGAGGATATCTCGATCGGGGAAGAGAACGGGGAAATACCATATGACCCAATATATCTGACAAGTCGCACTATACGTCAATCCACAATGCATCTTCCTCTCCAGGACTTCGAAAAGGTACTCTTGGAACACCAATGGGCATAAAATAAAAGAAAAATTAAGTACTATATCTCACTTTGATGTGAAAGCGTAACAATGGGTTTGTTGTCCTAATAATATTGGCCTGTACCATATTTTATTATCATATTTTATCCATAGATTGACTAAGTTCATAAAAAAGAAGGCAAAATGAATAAAGGAAAATTATTACAAATAAGTGCTTTGAATGATGAACAAATATATATATGCATTCACTCATATAAAATAATATCAACTCCCTTACCATTGCGTATTGGTACTTATCGGGTGTAGAATAGATCTGCTTCTTTTTGTTCCTACGAACAAAATAGTTTCATTATTACTAAAAGTAATTATTACGAAAAGAATCAAACAAATATGAATCCTTTATCCAAGATAATCCACTAAAAAGAGGGTCCACAGCATATTTTTTTTATAATGCAATAAAGTTACATTGTGTTTATTTTTTGTTGATAAAGGGGTATTTCCATGGGTTTGCCTTGGTATCGTGTTCATACCGTCGTATTGAATGATCCCGGTCGTTTGATTGCTGTCCATATAATGCATACAGCTCTGGTTGCTGGTTGGGCCGGTTCGATGGCTCTATACGAATTAGCAGTTTTTGATCCTTCTGATCCTGTTCTTGATCCGATGTGGAGACAGGGTATGTTCGTTATACCCTTCATGACTCGTTTAGGAATAACCAATTCATGGGGCGGTTGGAGTATCACAGGGGGTACTGTAACGAATCCGGGTATTTGGAGTTATGAAGGTGTGGCCGGGGCACATATTGTGTTTTCTGGCTTGTGCTTTTTGGCAGCTATCTGGCATTGGGTGTATTGGGATCTAGAAATATTTACTGATGAACGTACAGGAAAACCCTCTTTGGATTTGCCTAAGATCTTTGGAATTCATTTATTTCTATCAGGAGTGGCTTGTTTTGGTTTTGGTTCATTTCATGTAACAGGATTGTATGGTCCTGGAATATGGGTGTCCGATCCTTATGGACTAACCGGAAGGGTACAATCCGTAAATCCAGCGTGGGGTGTGGAGGGTTTTGATCCTTTTGTTCCGGGAGGAATAGCCTCTCATCATATTGCAGCAGGGACCTTGGGCATATTGGCGGGTCTATTCCATCTTAGTGTCCGTCCACCTCAACGCCTATACAAAGGATTACGTATGGGAAATATTGAAACCGTCCTTTCCAGTAGTATTGCTGCTGTCTTTTTTGCAGCTTTTGTAGTTGCTGGAACTATGTGGTATGGTTCAGCAACCACCCCGATTGAATTATTTGGGCCCACTCGTTATCAATGGGATCAAGGATACTTCCAACAAGAAATATATCGACGAATTGGTGCTGGATTAGCTGAAAATCAAAGTTTATCTGAAGCTTGGTCTAAAATTCCTGAAAAACTGGCTTTTTATGATTACATCGGCAATAATCCGGCAAAAGGGGGGTTATTCAGAGCGGGCTCAATGGACAACGGGGATGGAATAGCTGTTGGGTGGTTAGGACATCCTATCTTTAGAGATAAAGAGGGGCGCGAACTTTTTGTACGTCGTATGCCTACTTTTTTTGAAACATTTCCGGTTGTTTTGGTAGACGGAGACGGGATTGTTAGAGCCGATGTTCCTTTTAGAAGGGCAGAATCAAAATATAGTGTTGAACAAGTAGGTGTAACTGTCGAGTTCTATGGCGGTGAACTCAACGGAGTCAGTTATAGTGATCCCGCTACTGTGAAAAAATATGCTAGACGTGCTCAATTGGGTGAAATTTTTGAATTAGATCGTGCTACTTTGAAATCCGATGGTGTTTTTCGTAGCAGTCCAAGGGGTTGGTTTACTTTTGGGCATGCTTCGTTTGCTTTGCTCTTCTTCTTCGGACACATTTGGCATGGTGCTAGAACCTTGTTTAGAGATGTTTTTGCTGGTATTGATCCAGATTTAGATGCTCAAGTGGAATTTGGAGCATTCCAAAAACTTGGAGATCCAACTACAAGAAGACAGGTAGTCTGATACAATATTCCTTTGTTACTAGTTACTTTTCGTTGTTATTTTCTTTTTTTGATTTGATATAGGGTACCGGATAAATCTTGATTTGAATCACTGCCTTATCTTTGACTTTTGTTCTTTATTTATCCGGGAGACGATCCCAAATAAACAGGTATGGAAGCTATAATTGTAAACCACGATCGAATCTATGGAAGCATTGGTTTATACATTCCTTTTAGTCTCAACTCTAGGAATAATTTTTTTCGCTATCTTTTTTCGAGAACCGCCTAAAGTTCCAACTAAAAAGGTGAAATGATTTTTCATTATCTCAATTGAAAGTAATGATCCTCCCAATATTGGGAGGATCATTACTTCAACTAGTCCCCGTGTTCCTCGAATGGATCTCTTAGTTGTTGAGAGGGTTGCCCAAAAGCAGTATATAAGGCGTACCCAGTAAAACTTACAAGTAAACCAGATAAAAAGATGGCAACTAGGGTTGCTGTTTCCATTATTATATAGTTTTAAGACATTATATAGTTTTAAGACCACAATGGATCTATGATAAGATCATTTATTTACAACGGAATGGTATACAAAGTCAACAGACCTTACTGAATATAAAATATTATGGCTACACAAACCATTGAGGGTAATTCTAGATCTGGCCGCCCAAAACGAACTAATGCAGGGAGTTTATTGAAACCATTGAATTCAGAATATGGTAAAGTAGCTCCCGGGTGGGGAACTACTCCTTTGATGGGTCTCGCAATGGCTCTATTTGCGATATTCCTATCTATTATTTTGGAGATTTATAATTCTTCCATTTTACTGGATGGAATTGCAATGAATTAGATTGACAAGAACCATTAACTAGCTTTTTCAATACAAAGTGAAGCCTTTAGGTTT